GATCATTTTCTACTTCAATATTGGAGTTTGCACCAGATACAAATGGAAAGAAATTGATAAAACATTCTTAGAAACAGAATTCTGTCGCTTAGACGTTTCATATGAATATTATTTTGGATAGAATCTCAATACAAAAATGATCCATTTCCACATTATTCTTTTCGCTGAGAGAAAGACATAAGAATCAGATACAAGATAGATCGAATCTTTTTTAAAATCAGTCAACCCCTTTAGATTAGATATTATATTATGGATTTCATTGTTTAAAAATGACTCGCAGAGAAGATGAGATATTTTGACGAAATTTTGTTTTTTTGTAGAATCGGATTGTGAAGTGTATAAGAACGGGAGGTTTTATTTAGTTGTATTTTAGAAAGAAACACATGTGAAAATCTCTATAGTCTTCTCTTTTTTATTGCATTGCCGTTCTCTTTGGGGCAATACGGGTTGGGCTCTATTCAAAAAAAAATTTCAATTTTCTATTCAATGCAAAATGAAAATTACAGTATGAGACTTTATCTGATATTTGATAACTCTTTCTAGGGAACCTTTATAGGGATTATTTTTAATTAAAAAATCAATACGGATGGTTATCTATCAATTTGTATTTTTTTCTGTCATTAGGAAAACACTATAATGAATTTGATTTTGTGATTCCAATCCAAGAATCGTTCGTGCATTCGCAGTCCAATTCTATTGGATTGTTAATGGTTCCAATTTTCATCAATTTTTGCTTTTGCGACGAAAAACATTTGACTTTTCGATAGAAAAAGTGAGAGAAAGTTTTTTTGTGTATTTTGAGATACCATACAATGAATCGAAAAAAATGGAGCAAATCCAATCAAAAGGAAGAAAAGAGGGCTTTCTTTTAGGAAAAATTAAGGAAAACAGAGCAAGTACAATAAAAAAGAAGTTCATTATCTGGGAAAATTTTTGTATCATTTTGGCGACATGGCCGAGTGGTAAGGCGGAGGACTGCAAATCCTTTTTTCCCCAGTTCAAATCCGGGTGTCGCCTGATTAACAAAAAACTCAAAATCTCTTTTTTTCTTCTACCATTTCCCATATAGAAATGGGCGGGGTACGGATTAGATCAAATGGGAACTAGCGAGATGGAATAGATATTGATTTCTCTTTTTTTGCGTTTTTGCTTATGAAATGAAGGTCAACAAAAAAAAAAAAAAAAGAATAGGCCTGAATGATTCTTTATTCCTACATGCTCCATTAGTAACATTCCCTTGTGAGGTTATTTCATATTTTGCTTGTGGTTAATCTTTCCAGATGAGAAACAATAGAGGAGTTGAAGCGGATTTTTTAGATTGGTTTCGCAATAGTGTTCAGTCAGAATCCCTTTTGACTCTGCACCATGGATTCGACTATTATAATTAGTGTATTATAATTAGTGAGGAAAAATTCCTTCATATTTATCGAGATAGGAGACAGAATTCACATGGATATAGTAAGTCTCGCTTGGGCTGCTTTAATGGTAGTCTTTACTTTTTCCCTTTCACTAGTAGTATGGGGAAGAAGTGGACTCTAGAGGTACTACTAAATTGAGTTTAAGGAATCAAACTGTATCAATTTGTGTCATAGATCGTTCTGCAACACGTTTTGAGCTATTTCAAATATCTTCTCCATTGGAATCGAACGGAGTAATTCGAAGAATTCTACTCTTTCAATCAAACAGCTATTTCTACGATTACCGTGTTTGTATTTCGAAAGAAATGGATTCCAGTTGAATTTTTTTATTCCAACTTCATTTTTCGGCCAAATTTGATATTTCAAGCAACTTTCTACCATACTATCTTATTTAGGATATTCCTGATTAGAGCCCGTTCATTTCATTTAAGACGTAAAAAGAGAATTTTCTTTTTTTCTCAATTAAAAACTCAGAAGTCAAGTTTCATTCAAATTCATGAATCATTTAATCACTTTGACTGACCGTTTTTACGTAAATGATAAGGAAAAAAGCAGTAGGAACGAGAATGAAGAGTGCAGTAGCAATAAATGCGAGAATATTGACTTCCATAATTTCATCCCGTCGTTTTTTTAACTTCGCAATAACTCGGGATTTAATCCCATAGAGATGATAAATCTTTCGCTTAAAAATACAATGAATTACATCTCGATGATATCGAATAGGATCAATATCATGAATAGCCATATCTTAAGCTATCATCAATTCGTCGTCGAGAATTGAATAGTATAACATAGGAAGTTCTTTTATCCATCCCAACCCAACCTTGGATTATTGACCCAATCAATAATTCCTTTCATCTCTTTTTTTTTTTCTTTTTTTCTCTCTAATCTATCCAGTCTTTCTTGTACAATAATCTGATGAAGTATCATCAAAGCACCCTTTCATTAGTGACATATTTACAGACCTAAACAAAAAAGAAAAGCGAAAAAAGAGAAAAAGAAAGGAGTTTCTTTCGAAATTTTACTGTGATTTTTTTGGAAGACAAAGAAGTATGATAAAGATGAGGCCACATATAAAACAA